AATTCTGTATATTCCATTTACTATAGAGGTTCCCAGGGAATTCATTAGAGGGATGTTTCCAATAAAAACGGTTTGTTGTTGCATATCTCTACCAGTTTTCCAAATGAATCCCGCAGGGACATATAATTCAGAAGAATATGTGAGGGATTCGTACATAGCATCTCTTTCCTTTATCAGGGGCTCTACCAATTGATATCTTTCCACAAATAATTGAAATTCCGTTTCTTGATCTCTATCTTCAATTTTTGGAAACTTATGAAATTCTTCCAACAAGCCCTGATTAATGAACCTACAAAACCCCTCAAATTGTATCTGACTAAATCCAGGTATGGTGGACATTCCCTCATTTCCATTCCGAAGCATCTTAATCTTACTTTTCCTATTTTTTTTTTGAAAAAATTCTATTATTGCTAGATAAAACCGTATGGTATATGTTTCGATCTAGCAATAATAGAATTTATATTCTGTTTACTGAATCACATGAAATTTTAGCCAACTCCATATATGTATTTCATACGTATGAACGGAGACGGAGGAATGAAGAGCATTTTTTGACGCAAGTTCGAATTTACGACAGGTACAAATAGAAATAAATTGAGAAAATATTTCTAAAAAAATTATGTCACTTACACTTATGGAGTCTTGTATAGTTGTATAGAATATCCAAATTGCTCCAATTTCTACCTATTATTATGATATTATGATCCAATGCGATGGGATAAAAAAAAAAAAAAAAATGGGTTCGGGATTCAATCTACTCTCTATGAATGAGATAAAGACAGAATAATCAGAAAATAATCAGAAGTAGTATAGAGTTTTCTTTTTTTTTTTTAACACACTACATTTTATGTTCCAAGAAAGAATTCGTGGATTCTTTTTGATAGGTCGTGAGTGGAATTTATAGAATACGATTGGATTGTTTAATAGAAATAGACTAAGATAAGAGTAGAATTTTATTCTATTTATTAAGTACATGCCGATACGGTTATCTATTCACCTATCACACCTTTTATTTTATTGTAATTTCACTTGGAATAGGTCACACTCCATCAAAATTCGTCTTTTCTATATATTCAATGAAAAATTGAAACACGACGATTCTTTATAGGGATATGTGCACAAGAGAGATACCTAGCTTGGTATCCAGATACCCATTTCTGTTCGGGGGTTTACATATACACATATATGTTGTTATAATGGAAATGGAAAAGAATTTCTTTATTGAAAATAATGAATACTCATTAGTTTAGTCATAAATCCATTGAATTTTCTTATGCCATTCAAGGAAACACAATTTCATTATCCAATAAAAAATAAGAATTTCTTTTTCAAAAAAGATAAGTATAATAGGATTCAAGATAAAAAAGAGAGAGTTACTTTTAGTATTTAGTAATAGAAAATGGATCAAAATATTATCTATTTTGGATCGCTTTTGTTTTGGCGGCATGGCCAAGTGGTAAGGCGGGGGACTGCAAATCCTTTATCCCCAGTTCAAATCCGGGTGTCGCCTTCTCAAAAAAAATGTTTGGATTTCTTATCCTGTCGATCTAATTCGAGAAATTGGAGCGGAGCAAAAAAAGCAACGTATCGCGACTCCGTCTGGTATTAAATTAGGTCGGATACGCTGATGGGAAATCCTTTTAGGGGTTTTGGAAAGGCCCTAAAAGAGTTTGCTTTGTATCCAGCAGACTCGCGAGAGGCTATGAATGTTCAGACATGCAATCAGAATGGTTGGTCTATTCTTACCTCTTATAAGTATAGGGTAAAGGTCAAAGTTGAAAAAAAAAAAAGAAGAATATATGTAGTAATAGTGGTAATAGGTTCTACCAATCCTTTCACTGAAAGAAAGACAATAAGCTTAGATCAAATAGGAAATAGAGTGATAAATAGTTATCTATCTTGAATAGTATATTTTTATGTTTTTTGCTTAGGAAAGAAGGGTATAAAATAAAAACAAACAAAACAATAGGTCTTATTATTCTTACATGCTTCATTAGAAGCATTCCTTTTCTATTTCCAAAGAAAAGGCATGTGTATCATCATCTTTATACTTAATGATTCCTGATTCGACCAGAAATCTGAAAATATATACTATACCTGTTATGAGTGTATTCATGTAATTGGTTTGGTTCATCAATAGTCTTAAATCCAAATCCTATTTTGACTCTGTGCCATTGATTCCACTATGATGATTAATCAATAATAGAAAAATTCCTTCATCGAAATAGGGGACATAATTCACATGGATATAGTAAGTCTCGCTTGGGCTGCTTTAATGGTAGTCTTTACATTTTCCCTTTCGCTTGTAGTATGGGGAAGGAGTGGACTCTAGGGCTGGGAGCACTACTAATTGAGTAATCGATTGCTCAACCAAACTATATCAATTCTTTATTGATCGTTTTGCGAAGGCTTCAAAAAAAAAGTATACACTACTAACTAGTGTGGTAGAAAGAACTATATCTATATTCTATATATAGTATAGTTCTTTCTACCACACTAGTTCAGATACTTACTAAGATACTTTGGATTCTAGCCCGATCATTTCATTGAAGACTTAGAGTTTGAATCCCTTGCTTTCATTTCTTGAATCATTAATAAAAACTAAGAATTCCAATTTGATTCCAATTAATCATTTTGGCTGACTGTTTTTACGTAGATAATAAGTAAAAAAGCAGTAGGAACTAGAATGAACAGTGCAGTAGCAATAAGTGCGAGAATATTGACTTCCATAATATAATAATCTAATCTTTATTTTTTTTTTTCGCAATAACTCGGGATCTAATCCCATAGAGATGATAAATTTGACTCCTGTAAATTCAATGGGATGAATTGACATCCTGATGATACCTAATCAGATCACTATTATGAATAACAATATCTGATCTATCAAATCAATTCATTGTCAAGAATTCAATTCAATAGTATAACATAGGAAGATCTTTTATCCATACTCAATCCAAAATGGTATTTTGGATTGAGTCGGAAATACCCATTATTAGGTTTTCATCTTTCTTTTCTATAACCTATCATCTTCCTTATACAACTCTCCTACTTATACATACAATTATTACATATAATTATGAGGTATCATATGACGGGTATTCTCTGGGTCATACACAGATCCAAACAGTATAAGTGAAACGGAAAAAAGAAATCTTAAGTAAAAAAATCGAATATTCCAACAAATTTCATTTTCTAATACTAATAAAAGAAAAAGACACTGCTTGGTCAGTCTTTTATTTTATGAATATCCTCTTTGGACGTATACATCCAAAATTCAGTATGCGATTTGAATGAGAATGAAATAGATTGTTTTCAATTAGTATTACTAATGGAAGATACCCCAAAAAAGCCGAAATTAGAAAGGATGTGCTTTAACCTGAAAAGCATTCTGCCGAAGTAATGAAATGAAAAGTTAAGTATCTCTTCCACTTAAAATACTGAATGGAATTGATAGTATGAATATAGCAATACTACCGATTGTACCAATCTACATATGTCTCTCCCTTATCAATCAGTACTAGTGGAAGAAATGGAAATTCCCGTATTTGTCTGATGACAAATGCAGAACAAAATCAAAAGAAATCAAAATTCTCTCCCGCACCGGGATTTTGCTCCCCGTCTTCCCTTTCGCAAAAAATAGAGAAATGAATTGAGAAATTCATCGGATCCTAGTTCGGGACTGACGGGGCTCGAACCCGCAGCTTCCGCCTTGACAGGGCGGTGCTCTGACCGATTGAACTACAATCCCAACGAGGTGTATAGCATACATATTCATATGGTTTCATAAGAACATTCTACTTTTTATGTTGTACGGATTATAAGTAACTAATGATTACCCATTTTTAACAATCAAATAAAAAATAAACCTTTCAATGAGACAAAGTTGACCCTTTCTCTTTTTTTCTACGGATCGGTCATTTCTTTTCTGTAGAACAAATTGGTTCTATCATACTCATGTCATGGAGCGGTGCATTTTTGGGCCGAGCTGGATTTGAACCAGCGTAGACATGTCGCCAACGAATTTACAGTCCGTCCCCATTAACCGCTCGGGCATCGACCCAGGAAGAATTCCTTCTAGGCTTATTGATAATCCACGATCAATTTCCTTTTGAAGTACCCTACCCCCAGGGGAAGTCGAATCCCCGCTGCCTCCTTGAAAGAGAGATGTCCTGAACCGCTAGACGATGGGGGCATATCCGCCCGACCGTCATAATACTATGATGATAGTATGAACAGTTTTTTGGAATTGTCAATATAATCGAATGGTATGGCTAGATATGAATAGTCTTTCTATTTTATGATTCTATAGAATTGTAACATTTTTGTGTTTGTTTGTTTGATGCTTCATGAATGAAGCATCCCATACTATTCGATATAATGAAAGGGAGTATAGGATTGCTTCAGTTCAGGCAATGATTGATCCGACAGAAAAGGGATAGTGAGGGTAAAATATCATTTCATTTTCTTCAATTTTCACTCATTGATTCGTTTCTCGTTCAGATGAAATAAAATATAATATGTCTATCACTATCTCACACTAAGATTGAATAGGGCCCTTTTAACTCAGTGGTAGAGTAACGCCATGGTAAGGCGTAAGTCATCGGTTCAAATCCGATAAAGGGCTTTTTCATGAAACTCAAGCCTTAGTCTTTGTTTTTCAGCAGAGAATAGAGATATTGTTATTGTTGAGTTGATATAAAAAAAGGTAAGTGGACCTGACCCATTGAATCATGACTATATTGGCTATTCTGATATTTAAATTCGATATATATAGTAAGAAATTGGAGAAGCGATCTTTTTTTCCTCGAACCACACAAGAATTTGTCGATATTTCTGATTTTTTATTTCTTCTTGTTAATGGATGCTCCACAGGAATAAATCGCCATTATTTTTCAATACATATAAAAAAGTATATTATATATATATATATTTTTATATATTCTATTCTATTTTATATTATATAATATTAATATATTTTATATTTCGAAAATCTATCC